CTAAAAAAACCAACAAACTCACACCGAAAAAAAAAGGTAGAAAAGACTAATAGGTAAAAATCTTTTCCAAGTTAACCTCATCAACCGATCATACCGCATCCGCGGAAACCTTCCACGAATCCATAAAAAACCAAACGAAAACACAGACCCAAGAAAAACCCTCAACACAAAAATTCCAAACACACCAAAAAAAAACACAGAAGTAAATACTCTTATCACCAAAATACTTCCATACTCTGCCAAAAATAACAAAGCAAACCTCCCTCCTCCATACTCAACATTAAATCCAGAAACAAGTTCAGACTCCCCTTCAGCAAAATCAAAAGGAGCACGATTAGTTTCAGCCAACACTGATACAAATCAAACAAAGAATACCGGAAAAACAATAAAAAAGACCAAAAACATCCTATCCTGAAAAACCAAAAAATTAACTATATTAAACCTACCAACCAAAAAAATAGACCTCAATAAAATTAAAACCATCCTTACCTCATAAGAAATTGTCYGAGCAACAGCACGTAAAGCCCCCAATAAAGCATACTTAGAATTAGAAGCTCAACCAGCCAACAAAACTGAATATACTCTAAGACTAGACACACAAAGGAAAAAAAAAACCCCAAAAACCATATTCAAAACAGATCTTCCCAAAGAAGGGTAAAGGCCCCAAAGCATCAAAGCTAAAAACAACCTAAAAACAGGAGAAAAAAAATAAAACCATCTATTTATAGACATCAAACTTACATTCTCTTTTCTAAACAACTTTAAAGCATCAGCAAAAGGTTGAAAAATCCCAAAAAACCCAACTTTATTTGGCCCTTTACGCAGCTGAATATACCCTAAAACTTTTCGCTCCAATAAAGTAAAAAAAGCTACAGCTAACAACAAGCAAATATCCCTCAACAAGACCCTCAAAAAAAAACTCATTACTAAGAAAATAAAATTATTCATATTTAGAGCTTAAATCTAAAGCACTATTCTGCCACCTTAGTCTCCAAAATTATCCTAACCATACCATGTGTGAATCTCCACATTTTTTTGCACCTAAAACAAACACAATTTTCTGCCAACATAGCAAAATAACCTTTGATCCTTTCGTACTAAAAAATCATAATACATAATAAAAGATAGAAACCAACCTGGCTTACACCGGTCTGAACTCAACTCACGTAAAATTTTAAAGGTCGAACAGACCCACCTTTTAAACAACTACACCTAAAGGAAATTATAAGTCAACATCGAGGTCGCAATCTTTTTTTTTAATAAGAACTCACAAAAAAAATTACGCTGTTATCCCTTTGGTAACTTATTCTTTTAATCAAAAATTCTGGATCCTATATATCTATAAAAAGGAAGATTCATGTCTTCCTCGATCGCCCCAACCAAACTCTTACAAAAGCAAATACTCTTAAAAAAGTAAAGCTCAAAAGGGTCTTCTTGTCCCATTACCTCATCATTGTTTCTTCACAATAAAAACAACTTCCAAAAACTCAATTAAGACAGATAAGCCTTTGTACCCCCATTCATACAAGCCTTAAATTACAAGGCAAATGATTACGCTACCTTCGCACGGTCAAATTACCGCGGCTGTTTATTACCACTGAGCAGAAAACATCTTTCATAAAATTTCAAAAGACTATGTTTTTGAAAACAGTCAAAGCTTTATTTGCCGAATTCCTCAATCAAACCTTAAACAAAGTACTAATTTTAACATTATTATTTTTTTTATAAAAATAAAAAAAAAAATTTGCTAAACAAAGAAAATTTCACTCATAGTCATTTTCCTATTATAACAACATAAAAAGTAAACAATTTTTAAACTTACTTCAAAATAAAAAAAATAATTTCTCTAAATTATAAAAGATTACCATCTATAATTACTCCGTAAAGCCGTTCTAAAAAACAGTCACAAAAAACTAGCTATAAAAAAGTTCGACAACATTTCATTACCATTCCCAGATATAAAAATTTTATTTCAACAAAAACTTATCAGTTCTTAACTTTCCGAGAATCACACTTAATTTTCTAGACAACTTTTATAATTTTAAACTTATTAAACCATGATACAAAAGGTAAAAATTTCCACTTATTATTCTCAAATTTTCATTTTCCCTTACGGTACTCCACAAACTAAAAAATTTCTTAAACACTACTCTATAAAATAAATTTTTTTAACATAATAACAAAAAACAACAAAAAAAATCAAGAGAGATAATCCTATCTTCCTTTCAACGTAAACGAAAAACATCTAAATGCTTTCTCCTGAAATTCTAGCAACAATTTCCATTACCACTACTATGTTACGACTTATCTTTCCTAACAGAAAGAGCGACGGGCGATTTGTACACACATTAAAACCATCTTCAAATAAACATTCTAAAAATAATTTACTTTTAAGTCCACCTTCAATAATTATTCCATATTTAAAATCCGCAAACATGCAAAATGTAGTCCATTTCTCCTTTTCTATCAGCTGCACTTTGACTTGATGTAAAAATAAACATTTAAAAGCCAACACTTATATTCTTAAAAGTAAACTGACAACAGAAGTATACAAACATGTAAAAAAAGTTTACTCTCACGAGGACTATCAATTATAGAACAGACTCCCCTAAAAGGATATAAAGCACCGCCAAGTTTTTTAGGTTTAAAGATTTAATTTTAATACCTAGGCATTGAAAAAATTAATACTTAAAATAATGGGGTATCTAATCCCAGTCTCAACTTAAAATTCTTATAGAACAAATAAAATTTAAGAGAATGAAAAAAAAAAAAAAATTAAAATTTCACCTACACAATCTCAATTTTTTCCTCAATATACTTTTTTCTACTTTCTTACCAAATCATTTAACTTGAAAAACTTGTATAACCGCAGCAGCTGGCACAAACTTAGCCTCTCCTCTTTTTCTTTCCTAAATCAAACTTTCATTCACTTTACTAATATTTTTTACTGATGCTGTAATCTCTTATCATTTAGAAAACCAACTTATATACTAGACAACTTATATTCTCATGTAAAAAACAAAAAAAAACTAAATAATCTTTCCAAAACCAAAAATAACAAAAGAGACAACTCATTTCTGGGGTATGAACCCAACAGCTTAAATTAGCTTATTTTATTTTTAAACCAAAGTAACTCTACACCTCTTAATCTGCAATTAAACATTGTTCTTCAACTACTCAGTCTAAACAGAATGTTCATCCGAATAAAGAACTAAAAGAAGAGAAAAAATATAAGCCTGCACAATACAAATCCCAAACTCAAAGACAAAATACAAACTCTCTACAACAAAAAAAACAAAAAAAGACCCAAATCCTCCACAAAAAAAAGAACTTCTAAAATAAGTCCCAATCAATCCAATCACAATATGCCCAGCCCCCATATTAGCAGCAAGACGTACTGACAATGTAATCGGCCGGACTCCAACTCTAATTGTTTCAACCAAAACAAGAAAAGGATTTAAAAAAGAAGGAGCCCCCGAAGGTAAAAAATGAGACAAAAATCCAAAAGGTCTCCAAAAAACACTAGACAACAGGAACCTCAATCACAAAGGGACTGCCAAAGAAAAAGTAACAACCAAATGCCTAGTATGTCTAAACACATAAGGCAACAACCCTAAAAAATTAACCAAAATTAAAAAAAAAAAGAAAAAACAAACAAAAAAAGAAAACCCACGAATATTCCCCCCATATCTTCGATACACCTGACCTCAAATATAATCAACAACCAAATAAATTAGCCTCATCCACCGAGATAACCCTACTCACAAAACTGAATAAAAAATAACACAAACAATCAACCTAACAAACCAAATTTCAAACCAAAAAAAAAGATTTCCATTCTGCTCATCAAAAGAAGAAAAAATATCCCCTAACATACTCTCCTTGTCTATCAAAACCAAAAAAAAGGAAAAAATTTCTCCTTCCCTAAAAAATTTTTCTTTTTACTCCCATAAAAAAAAAAGAAAACTCACCAAAACCCTACCATAAAAATAAAAAACACCAATAAAAAAAAAAAAGGAATAACTACTCATCTTAACGGAGAAAGCTGTGGCATTAAAAAGCACTAACTTCATTAGCATCTTGAAAATGACAAACTCATATTTTTATTAAACTAACTCTTCTAACCCCTTACTCTCTTAACCCAAGAAACAAAAGTACCCATATTTACAGACTCCAAAACAATAGGTATAAAAGAATGATTCGCACCACAAATTTCAGAACACTGCCCATAAAAAACTCCAACACGAGAACAAAAAAAACTTAACTGATTCAAACGTCCTGGCACAGCATCAGCCTTAACCCCTAAAGAAGGTACAGTCCATGAATGTAAAACATCAGCAGCAGAAACAAGAACTCGAACATCCACCAAAGAAGGAACCAAAGTTCGATGATCAACTTCTAAAAGACGATTCTCTCCAATAACCAAACCATCCTCAGCCAATATATATGAGTCATACTCTACATCAAAAAAATCAGAATACTCATAAGATCAATATCACTGATGACCCACAACCTTAATAGTCAAAGAAGACCTATTAACCTCATCCAACAAATACAAAAGACGCAAAGAAGGAAACGCTAAAAAAATCAATACAATCCCAGGCAAAACAGTCCACACAGCCTCCACCTCCTGATACTCCAAAAGAAAACGTCCTCTATATTTCCCCGTTACCAAACTAAAAGCCATGTAACCCACAAGCCTAATAATCAAAATAATAACTAACATAGCATGATCATGAAAAAAAATTAATTGCTCCATCAAAGGAGAAGAAGCATCCTGAAACCCTCAACTAGACCAAAATGTCATACCTACCTCTTATCCTTACTCATTCACTTGTATTTTATTAAATATCTCTAAAAAAATAAACAAAAGAAATCAAAGAAAAAAAAGAAAACACAGTAAAAAAAAAAAAAAAAAAAAAAAATTACAACAAATTTCACAACTTCAACCCTCCTCTCTCCTCCCTCAAAGTAAGAAAAAAAAAAAAAAGAAAAAAATATACCCAAATAAAAATACAAACTAAATAAAGACCCAATCAACAAAATTAACACAATCATACTCCTATTAAAAAAAAAAGAAATAGAAAAAACCCCCATCACCTTTCCCAAAAAACCAGAAAAAGGAGGTAACCCTGCCAAAGAGATTAAAGAAAAAAGAAAGAAAAAAGAAAGAAATCTAGAGACTAAAAACCTCTGTCTAACACGAAACAAATCCTTATCCCATAATAAAATAATAACAAATCTTCTTCCCAAGAAATAAAAAAAAAAGTAAACCCCCCTAAAAAAAACAGAACAAAACCCAATCCTTACTATTCACCCCAAATGAGAGATAGAAGAATACGCCAAAAGTACTCGAGAATTAACTTGCCCTAACCCCCCAACCCCTCCAATCAGGGAAGATAAAGCTCCAAAAAAAAGTACTAAAAAAACAAACTCAGAAAAAGAAAGAAAAAGAAAAAAAGGAGCGACTTTCTGTCAAGTTCTTAGAACAAATAAACTAAACCACCCCATTCCTCCCATCACACCTGGAACTCACCAATGAAAAGGAAACACTCCCAATTTAAGACAAAACCTAAAAAGCAAAGAAATATAGAACCCTAAATAAACAAAAGCAAAAACAAACCCATCCAACATCAACCCAGAAAACAAAAAAAAAACACTCCCAAAAGATTGAACAAGAAAATACTTTACACCCCTCTCAACCCTCTGAAACCTGACAAGACGAACAAGCAAAGGGATAAAACACAACATATTTAACTCCAATCCCCTTCATATCCCAACCCAAGAATTTCTAGAAACTCTAATTAACCTCCCTACAACAACCAAAAAAGACATTATTAAAGAAAAAGGAAAATTTATCACAAAAACAAGAATAACTCTACCTACTCAAGCCATAGTTAGCAGCCACAGCTTATCTTTGTTTCTTTCTTTTTTCTTTCTTTTTTCTTTCTTTTTTCTTTCTTTTTTCTTTCTTTTTTCTTTCTTTTTTCTTTCTTTTTTCTTTCTTTTTTCTTTCTTTTTTCTTTCTTTTTTCTTTCTTTTTTCTTTCTTTTTTCTTTCTTTTTTCTTTCCTTTTTCTTTTTCTTTCTTTCAGGTTTTCCTTCCTCCCCCCCTCTCTTTCTTATATCAATAAAAAATCTTTTATAACTTTTGGAAATTTTTTCCAAAAATTTTGGAAAAAGTTTCCAATTTCTTTAAAATATTAATAGAAATATAAACTTAAAAAAATTTTAACTTTTTTTATAAAAATTAAAAAATTTACAGACCCCTATAATTTTTAAAAGAATTATTATTATTACAAATTTCATCATTTTACACTTTTCCAAATTTCCATAAAAAAACAAATCCCAAGTAAATCTGAGACTCTCACGCTATATTTTTTTTTATTAGAACAATAAGTTCAATTATAAAAATAATAAATCAAAAAGAATACAATATTATTCTCATCTGTCCTCTTACTTTATTATTAAAAAATAATATTTAAAAATCAACAATAAAAGACTACTTAATTAATTAACAATCCAATCCACAACCTATCTTTTCTATTGTCCTCTCATTTTCTTCCTATTCTTTTTCCTTTACCAACTACAAATATAACCACCTATTCTCTCTAAATTTTTACAAAAAATTTTTAAAATAATCCCCAAGATTTAATAAACCCTATTATTATCTAAAGCTTTGAAAACTTCCAGTTTTATTAACCTAAAATCTTTTTATAAACCCTATCATACCTAATATTTTTAAATCAACACTAAAGATCCTGTCTCACTTTCATTATGAAAATCAGCAGGAAGACGATCCCCCCATTCCAAAGCAGTCCCCAAATGAGAAGAAACAGATACTCCTCGCTGAGACAAAAACCTCTCCCATACAATAAATATAAAATATAAAACAGCAACAAAAGAAATCAAAGACCCAGCCGACGATACAACATTTCATTTTATAAAAACATCAGGATAATCAGAATAACGACGAGGTATTCCTCCTAACCCCAAAAAATGCTGAGGAAAAAAAGTTAAATTCACCCCAACAAATATTAAAAAAAAATGAGCCTTAGCTCAACGAGAATTCAAAGTTAAACCAGTAATTAAAGGAAATCAGTAATTAAAACCTCCAAACAAAGCAAACACTGCTCCTATAGACAACACATAATGAAAATGAGCAACAACATAATAAGTATCATGTAACACTACATCAATTCTTGAATTTGCCAATATAATCCCAGTCAACCCCCCAACAGTAAACAAAAAAATAAAACCTAAAGCTCATAACATAGGAGCCTCATATTTAATATAGGACCCATGAATAGTTGCTAACCACCTAAAAACCTTAATTCCAGTCGGCACCGCAATAATTATAGTAGCAGCAGTAAAATAAGCCCGAGTATCCACATCCATTCCTACAACAAACATATGATGTGCTCAAACAACAAATCCAAGCAAACCAATAGCTAATATTGCATAAATCATCCCTAAATGCCCAAAAGCCTCTTTTTTAACGGAATAATGATTAACAATATGAGAAATCATTCCAAATCCAGGTAAAATCAAAATATACACCTCAGGATGTCCAAAAAATCAAAAAAGATGCTGATAAAGAATGGGATCCCCCCCTCCAGCAGGATCAAAAAAAGAAGTATTAAAATTTCGATCAGTCAACAACATAGTAATAGCTCCAGCCAAAACAGGCAAAGAAAGCAACAATAAAATCGCAGTAATCTTTACAGATCATACAAACAAAGAAAGCCGCTCAAACTGCATACCGCACCAACGTATATTAATAACAGTAGTGATAAAATTAATAGCTCCTAAAATAGAAGAAACTCCAGCAAGATGTAAAGAAAAAATAGCAAGATCTACAGACCCTCCCGAATGAGCAATATTCCTAGACAAAGGAGGATAAACCGTTCATCCAGTACCTGCTCCTCTCTCCACAGCAGCAGACGAAAGCAATAAGGTCAAAGCAGGAGGAAGCAACCAAAACCTCATATTATTCATTCGAGGAAAAGCCATATCCGGCGCTCCCAACATCAAAGGAACAAGCCAATTCCCAAATCCACCAATTATTACAGGTATCACCAAAAAAAAAATCATAACAAAAGCATGTGCAGTTACAATCACATTATACAATTGATCATCACCTAATAAAGCACCTGGTTGTCCAAGCTCAGCCCGAATAAGTAACCTTAAAGCCGTACCCACCAACCCCGATCAAACACCAAAAAGAAAATATAAAGAACCAATATCTTTATGATTTGTAGAAAAAAACCATCGCATAAATTCTAATAAACCCAATTTAAAGAACCTTCTTTTCACTCATGAAATAAACCAACAACCAAAATCACCAAAAAGAAAACACCCATAACCATACCCCTAATCCAAAAAGATCAAGATAAAACTAAAGAAAGAGGCATCAAGAGAACAATTTCAACATCAAAAATTAGAAAAAGGACTGCTAACAAAAAAAAACGCATAGAAAATGGAACTCGAGCTGACAAATTAGGATCAAATCCACATTCAAAAGGTGTATTTTTTTCAAAATCCTGATACACACGCTTAGACAAAAAAAAACTAATCAACCATACAACAACACTCAAAACCAAAGAAAAAGAAAAAAAAACAAACACCACACCCATCTAATACTAAAGAAAACTCTTATATTTCACATCATCAACGTAACCCGTTTATTCCGGCATAGTATTTTCTCCTAAATGAATGAAAAACACACCCTTCTGAGTAACAATCAGACGCCTCTAACCCGGCCCTCATTTACCTTGATTATAGAAAAAGTATTACTTTAAAACTTGGGCCGAAACCAAACGCAAATCTTCGCTCTCCCATACTATAGAAGATAAAATTAAACTATCACTTAAAGATCCAAATTCTTTTGTGCACCATACACCATCCCATAACAATTATCTAGAAACAAATTGTTACCCTAACATCTTCAATGTCATACTCTTATTAAGCTATCCAGATTGGTACTAGAATATAAATTCATTACTTACACGCAAAACAAGCCTTTTTCTTAAAGTATAATACCCTCATCTTTCAGGAATCTATTCATCTTTAGAATAAAAGTCTAACGCTTATTCTTAGCTACTAAAAGCTTATCTTTCTAAGATCCTCACCAATAAACACAAAGATACAAAAACAACCAAACAACATCCACAAAATGTCAATACCAAGCAGCAGCCTCAAATCCAAAATGATGCCCCTCCGAAAAATGAAAAAAAACAACCCGTAACAAACAAACAACTAAAAACCTTGAACCGATTAATACATGCAACCCATGAAAACCTGTAGCAACAAAAAAAACAGAACCAAACACACCTACCCTTAATCTAAAAGAAGCCTCATAATACTCCCCTGCCTGTAAAAAAGTAAAATACAATCCCAAAAAAACAGTCACTACTAACCCCTGCAACCCCCCCATCCGTCTTCCCTCCATTAAAGCATGATGAGCCCAAGTAACCCTAACTCCAGAAGCCAAAAGAACTGCCGTATTTAACAAAGGAACAGAAAAAGGATTTAAAAAATCAACCCCAACCGGAGGCCAACAAGAACCAATTTCCAAAGTAGGAGAAAGCCTTCTATGAAAATACGCCCAAAAAAAAGCAAAAAAAAAACAAATCTCAGAAACAATAAAAAGAATTATACCCCAACGCAAACCAAAAGAAACCTGTTCAGTATGAAACCCTTGAAAAGTAGCCTCACGAACAACATCCCGTCACCACTGAACCATTGTAATTAAAATCACCACTAACCCCAATACTAAAGAAAAAACTCCATACCCATGAAACCAAGAAGCCAAACCTACCGTTAAAAAAAAAGCCCCAACAGAACCCACTAAAGGCCAAGGACTAAACTCAACTAAATGAAAAGGATTTCGCACCATTATGCTTTTTTTATCTTCTATAAACCTCTTGCTTGGAAGGCAAACATACTTTTTATACTAAAAAAACCAATTGTCCAATGTAAACCATATCTTTAAGTCGAAAACCTAACGTTTTTTTTAAACTACAAACACATCAAATAACACAAAACAAAATAAGGAAAAAAAAGAAAAAAAATCTCAACCCAATTATTACACTCTTAGTCCCTACTACATTCACCTCCTCTCTCAAAAAATTAACCCTTCTCAAAACTCCTTGCCCACCAAAAAACTCAATAAAACCACGATCTACCCGATACAAAGCCTCAAAAGAATAAAAAAAAGGCAACTTCAACATTATCTGCGTTCTTAGATTCTGCAAAAATCACATACTACAACAAAAAAAATTAAAATAAAGAACTACTTCCTCCAAAACCTTTACATCTCACTCACTAAAATAAACATAAGACCCTACAACTCCTCCTAACCACAACACAAAAATCAAAAAAAACTTATCAAACTCCCTTACAAAAAAAAAACTCTTTCAAAAACAAAAAATATAATGAAAAAAAAATCTCCCCCCCACTACAGCTCCCAAACCAAGAAAAACCATAGGAAAAATAATACTCCTATATTCATCTCCACTCCTTTCTAAAACAGTTCCCTTCATCCCCCCAAACATAGAATATAAAGAAAATCGTAAAGAATAAGCAACCGTCAAAAAAGTAGAAACAAAAAGAACCCCCAACCTTAAAACATCGTACCTCCTAAAAAGCCTAAATTCTAAAATCAAATCTTTAGAATAAAACCCTCCCAGAAAGGGAAAACCACAAAGCGCCAAATTAGCCACATTTAAAAACACCATAACACAAGGCACCTTTAACCAACAAAACCCCAAATAACGTAAATCCTGAACATGAAAAAAAGAATGAATTAAACAACCAGCACACAAAAATAATAAAGCCTTAAATAAAGCATGAGTATACAAATGACACAATCCAAAATTTTTTAATCCTAAAGAAACTGAAAACAACATAATTCTAAGCTGACTCAAAGTGGACAAAGCAATAATTTTCTTTATATCAGTCTCAAACAAAGCCCTAACTCCAGCCAACAACATAGTAATCAAAGACACAACTTGCAAAAAAAACACCAATCTTCCACAAAAAGAAATAAAATCTCAAAACCGAATAATCAAATATACTCCAGCAGTCACCAACGTAGAAGAATGTACCAAAGCAGACACAGGAGTAGGAGCCGCCATAGCAGCAGGCAACCACCTACAAAAAGGAAACTGAGCCCTTTTTGTTATCCCAGCAATAACCAAACAAATTATAACAGACAAAAAGTAACAAAATTCTTCTAAAAAAAAATACCTCCATCTAGCCTGACCTACTAACCAACCAATACTCAACAAAAGCATAACATCCCCTAAACGATTAACTATTACAGTCAACATTCCAGAAACTAAAGATTTATAATTCTGATAATAAATAACTAAACAAAAGGAAACCAACCCAAGTCCATCTCATCCCAATAATAAAGCAATAAGATTAGGAATATAAATCAAAAATAACATAGACAAAACAAACAATACCACCAACCACGTAAAACGAAAAACAAAAGGATCCCCTCCTATGTAATAAAAAGAAAACCAAATCACTCTCAAAGAAATCAATACAACCACACAAAAAAATGAAACAGAAACTCAATCTAAAATAATTCTAACCTTCAGCTCAACTCCAACTATTCTAAAAAAAACTCAATCCATCAAAACCCTTTTTCCAAAAAAAAAAAAAAAAAAAAACAACCAACTAAAACAATTAAACAAAAAAAACAAAATAAAACTTACAAATAAAGAAATTCTCAAAGAAAAAAAAGTTATCATTATACAAAGTATTTTTAATACTTCTCAGGCACCACAATCCTACATTTTTTATAAACTATTTATACCTAATAAAAAGAAAAACAATCCAAAAAAAGAAAAAGAAAATATAGCGGAAAAAAATGCAAAAAAAAAGAAAAAAAAGATCTTACCTTTAAATTTTCAAAGTAACCTCTCCCAACCAATCCTTCCCCATGATTAGAAGCCACAAAAAAGTATAATCTATAAGCTCCAACCAACACACCTATAATTCCAAGTAAAACAAAGAGAAATCATGAAAAAGTCAACAACCTTATTAATAAAAAAAGCTCAGAAATCAAATTAAGAGTTGGAGGAGCAGCTATATTCCCCACAACCATTAAAAATCACCACAGAGAAAGTCTCGGAAAGAAAACCAACATACCCTTTACTAAATACACCCTACGAGTCCCATATAAATCATACCCCAATCTAGCCAAAACAAACAAACAAGAAGAACACAACCCATGCCCTACCATCATTATCAATCCCCCTACTCAACCTCAACTCCTTCCAGAAAAAATTCCAGAAACTATTATCCCTATATGACCAATAGATGAATAAGCCACCAACCCTTTTAAATCCACCTGTCGCAAACAAATCAATCCTGTAATAACCCCCCCCCATAAAAAAAAAACAATTAAAAAATCAAAACCAAAAAAATAATAATATCCTAAAATCTTTAAAAAACGAACTACCCCATATCCACCCAATTTTAATAAAACTCCAGCTAAAATTATTGAACCAGAAACAGGTGCCTCTACATGTGCCTTCGGTAGCCATAAATGAACAAAAAAAACAGGTAACTTAACCAAAAAAGCACTCACAGAAAAAAAAAAAAGAAAAAAAGAAAATCACCCAACCCCCAACCTTCCTACATTTCAATCACAAAAAAAAAAAAAATGATCGAAATAAGAACCAAACCATAACAAAAGCAATAAAAAAGGCAAAGAAGCCCTAACAGTATACATCATCATGTACAACCCAGCCTGCAACCGTTCAGGCTGATACCCCCACCCCAAAATAATCACCAAAGTAGGAATTAATCTTAACTCGAAAAAAACAAAAAATAAAAAAACATTATATAACATAAAACAAACGAACAAAACTATACACAAAATCCATACAAAAAAACAAAACCTCAACCTCATCTGAGACATCAACTTCAAACGTAACCTTCTTAATATCATCAAAAAAGAAATCCAAAAAGTCAAAGAAATCAAAAAAATAGATAATCTATCAACAAAAAACAATCCAAAAAAATCCTCTCACCCAAATCTAAAAAAAAAAATACACAAAAAAGAACAAAAAAGAAAAAAACATAACATATAAACCCAATAATAAGAAAAAAAAAATAACACCACCCTCCTTAAGAAAAAAACTAAAAACCCTAACATTCAAAAATCCCAACAATAGATACAAAATCTCTCCCATGAGAACGCACCAACCTCACCAAAAGTCCAAGCCCCAAAGCAGCCTCACAAGAACCAAAAGAAAGGAACACAAACACTAAATACCTCCTACCTCTTTCATAACACCTACGAAAAATCAAAAGAAATAATCCAATAACCATAAACTCCAAAGATAAAAGAGACATTAAAAAATGATAACGCTGCACAACAAAAGTAAAAACTCCAACAAAAAAAACAACAATTCTAATAAAATAAAAACCAAAAAAAAAACTAAAATTCATAAGACTACAGAAGCTAAATAGAAGCAACGGTCTTGTAAACCGAAGAATGAATAACACTTTCCTTAGTCTTAAACAGATTACTAAGCAAATCAATGCTTAAATTTTTGCTTTCAAAACAAAACCAATAAAGAAAGTAACCTAACTCAACAAAACATCCCAAAACATTCGAAAGAAAGGATTAAACAAAAAATAAGAAAAATACATTACAGAAACTACTTGTCCATAAAAAACATAAGGAGCCTCTACAGGACACCTACCAATTCAAGTCAACAAAAAAAAAATACTCACAAATCCTCAAAAAAAAAACTGTCCAACCGGATAAAAAACCTCACCACGAAAAAAAGAAACAAACAAAAAAGGAACAAAAAACAAAATCAAAATAGATATCAACAAAGCCACAACTCCTCCTAACTTATTTGGAATAGCACGCAAAATAGCATAAGCAAAAAGAAAATATCATTCAGGCTGAATATGAAGAGGGGTTACCAAAGGATTAGCAGGAATAAAATTTTCAGGATCCCCCAACAATACAGGGAAAAGCAAAACAAAAAAAATCAAAATAAAAACAACCAATACTACACCAAAAAAATCCTTATAAGAAAAATAAGGATGAAAAGAAACCCTATCCCCAAAAGAAACAATCCCCAAAGGATTGTTTGCACCAACTTCATGCAAAAAAACCAAATGAACTACTCTTAACCCCAAAATTAAAAAAGGAACTAAAAAATGAAAAGCAAAAAAACGAGTCAGAGTCGCATTATCAACTGCAAACCCTCCTCAAATTCATTCTACAAGAGAAACTCCAACATACGGTACAGCCGAAAAAAAATTAGTAATAACAGTTGCTCCCCAAAAAGACATTTGACCCCAAGGAAGAACATACCCCAAAAAAGCTGTAGCCATAACCAAAAGAAACAAAACCACCCCCACACTTCAACCATGGAAAGAACTATAAGAACCATAATACATCCCCCGCCCAATATGAAAATACAAAAAAACAAAAAACAAAGAAGCCCCATTTGCATGAACAAATCGTAAAAACCATCCATAATTTACATCACGAACCAAATGAACTACAGAAAAAAAAGCCAAATCAACATGAGCCACATAATGTATAGACAAAAACAAACCTGTTAAAATCTGAACAACTAAACAAAACCCTAATAAAGAACCAAAATTCCATCAAGAAGAAATATTTATTGGAGTAGGATAATCCACTAAAGCATTATTCCCTAAACTCAACAAAGAATGAACTTTACGAAAAGGACTAAACATACCTACTCATTTTTTTAACTATCAAAAAAAAAAGGTCGTAAAGAACCCATTTGAAAAAAACAAATCTTAGAAACTCTTACCAACCCCACAAAAAGGACCAAACCAAGCCCCAAATAAACATAAAAATTTAAGAAAGAAAAAAAAGAAAAAGAAAAATCTAAAACAAAAAGACTAACCTCTCCAAAATCAGAAAAAAAAAAAAAAAAAAAAAGAGAAAAGAAAGAAAGAAAATAACCCTTGGCTGAAAAAACAAAATTAGGAATCAATACAACCACATACCCAAATAAAACCAACATTCCTCCAATATAAATCAAAAACAAAGACATAGAAAATCAAGAAGAAAAAAAAGTTGAAATATAAACTCTCACCAAAAAAGCAACCAACAACAAAAACCCTCCCATCCCTAAAGGCTGTTGAACCATCATCACAAAACACAAAATAAAAAAAAAAAAAAATTCAAAAATCAATAAAGTCATATATCCCAAGAAATAGTTTAATAAAAACACTAACTTTGGAAGTTAAAATTCAGGTTACCCTGTTTCTTGATTCACAAAAGGACAAATCCGTTAAAAGAGCTACAATCTTTCGCCTCTACCTCGGCCATTTTATG